ATTTCTGTGAGTCCTCAAAATGGGATGACGGAAAAAATTTTTGTCCAAACACTAATTGGTCGTGTATTAGCAGACGATATATATATTGGCCTACGATGCATTGCCACTCGAAATCAAGATATTGGAATTGGACTTGTCAATCGATTCATAACCTTTCGAGCACACCCAATATATATTCGAACCCCTTTTACTTGCAGGAGTACATCTTGGATCTGTCAATTATGTTATGGCCGGAGTCCTACTCATGGTGACCTGGTCGAGTTGGGAGAAGCCGTAGGCATTATTGCGGGTCAATCAATTGGGGAACCGGGGACTCAACTAACATTAAGAACTTTTCATACCGGCGGAGTATTCACAGGTGGTACTGCCGAACATGTACGAGCTCCCTCTAATGGAAAAATAAAATTTGATGAGGATTTGGTTCATCCCACACGTACCCGTCATGGGCATCCTGCTTTTCTATGTTTTATAGACTTGTATGTAACTATTGAGAGTCGAGATATTATACATAATGTGAATATTCCAACAAAAAGTTTTATTTTAGTTCAAAATGATCAATATGTAGAATCAGAACAAGTGATTGCCGAGATTCGTGCCGGAACGTCCACTTTTCATTTTAAAGAGAGGGTTCGAAAACATATTTATTCTGAGTCAGAAGGAGAAATGCACTGGAGTACTGATGGCTATCATGCGCCCGAATATCCATATAGTAATGTTCATCTATTACCAAAAACAAGTCATTTATGGATATTAGCAGGAGGTGTATGCAGATCCAATATAGTGTCTTTTTCACTCCACAAGGATCAAGATCAAATGAATGCTAATTCTTTTTCTGTCGAAGAAAGATATATCTTTGATCTCTCACTGACTAATGATCAAGTAAGACATAAATTGTTGGATACTTTTGGTAAAAAAGATAGGGAAATTCTTGACTATTCAAAACCTTATCGAATCATATCCAATGGTCATTGGAATCTCATAGATCCTTCTACTTCTATTCGTCAAGATAATTCCGATAATTCCTTGGCGAAAAAGCGAAGAAATAGATTCGTGATTCCCTTACAATATGATAAAGAACGAGAAAATAAAGTAATACCCTGTTTTGGTATTTCGATTAAAATACCTATAAATGGTATTTTACGTAGAAATAGTATTCTTGCTTATTTTGATGATCCGCGATACAGAAGAAGCAGTTCGGGAATTACTAAATATGGGATTGTCGAAGTAGATTCAATCGTAAAAAAAGAGGATTTGATTGAGTATCGAGGAGCAAAAGAATTTAGCCCGAAATACCAAATGCAAATGAAAGTAGATCGATTTTTTTTCATTCCCGAGGAAGTGCATATCTTACCCGGATCTTCGCCCATAATGGTCCGGAACAATAGTATCGTTGGAGTAGATACACGACTTGCTTTAAATATAAATACAAGAAGTCGAGTAAGTGGATTAGTCCGAGTGGAGAGAAAAAAAAAAAGTATGGAACTTAAAATTTTTTCTGGAGATATTCATTTTCCTGGAGAGGTGGATAAAATATCTAGGCACAGTGGCATTGTTATACCACCAGGAATGGAAAAACAAAATTCTAAAGGATCAAAAAAATTGAAAAATTGGATCTATGTCCAACGGATTACACCTACCAAAAAAAAGTATTTTGTTTTGGTTCGGCCCGTAGTCACATATGAAATAGCTGATGGGATAAATTTAGCAACACTTTTCTCTCAGGATCTCTTGCAGGAAAAGGATAATGTCCAACTTCGAATTGTCAATTATATACTTTATGGAAATGGCAAGTCAATTCGAGGAATTTCTCACACAAGTATTCAATTAGTTCGGGCTTGCTTAGTATTGAATTGGGACCAAGAAAAAAAGGGTTCTATAGAAGAAGAGGTTCATGCTTCTTTTGTTGAAATAAGGGCAAATGATCTGCTTCGTGATTTCATCCGAATTGAGTTAGTAAAGTCCACTATTTCGTATATCGTAAAAAGGTATGATACGGCAGGTTCAGGATTGATTTCCAATAATGGATTAGATCGTACCCATATCAATCCTTTTGATTCCAAGGTAAAGATTCAATCATTTCCCCAACATCAGGGAACTCTTGGTACGTTGTTGAATCGAAATAAGGAATGCCAATCTTTCAGAATCTTGTCATCATCCAATTGTTCTCAAATTGGCCCCTTCAATACTTCGAGATATAATAATGCGACAAAAGAATCGGATCCCATGACTCCAATTAGGGATTTGTTGGGCCCTTTAGGTACTATTGTACCTAAAATAGTAAATTTTTGTTCATCTTACTCTTTAATAACTTATAATCAAGTCTTTTTAAAGAAATATTTGTTATTTGAAAATTTTCAACAGACTTTCCAAGTGCTTCAAGTACTTCCATTTCAATACTGTTTCCTAGATGAAAATAGGAGGATTTATAATCCCAATCCATGCAGTAACATCATTTGGAATTCATCCCATTTGAATTGGTGTTCTCTCCATCACGATTATTGTGAAGAAGCATGGACAATAATTAGCCTTGGACAATTCCTTTGTGAAAATGTATGTCTATTGAAATACGGATCACGCATTAAAAAATCTGGTCAAATTTTCATTGTTCATGTTGACTCTTTAGTTATAAGATCAGCTAAGCCCTATTTGGTCACTCCAGGAGCAACTGTTCATGGCCATTATGGGGAAACCTTTTATGAAGGAGATACATTAATTACATTTATATATGAAAAATCGAGATCCGGTGACATAACGCAAGGTCTTCCAAAAGTGGAACAAATCTTAGAAGTTCGTTCAATTGATTCAATATCGATGAACCTCGAAAGAAGAGTTGAAGGTTGGGACGAACGTATCCGAAGGATTCTTGGGATCCCCTGGGGATTTTTGATTGGAGCTGAACTAACCATAGCCCAAAGTCGTATCTCTTTGGTTAATAAGATCCAAAAGGTTTATCGATCTCAGGGGGTACAGATCCATAATAGACATATAGAGATTATTGTACGTCAAGTAACATCAAAAGTGTTGGTTTCAGAAGATGGAATGTTTCATGTTTTTTTACCTGGAGAATTGATTGGATTGTTGCGAGCAGAGCGAGCAGGGCGTGTTTTGGACGAAGCGATCTGTTATCGGGCAATCTTATTGGGAATAACGAAGTCATCTCTGAATACTCAAAGTTTCATATCCGAAGCGAGTTTTCAAGAAACTGCTCGAGTTTTAGCAAAAGCTGCTCTACGAGGTCGTATTGATTGGTTGAAAGGCCTGAAAGAGAACGTTGTTCTGGGGGGGATTATACCGGTTGGTACCGGATTCAAAAAATTAGTACATCGTTCAAAGCAAGACAAAAACATTCATTTGAAAATCAAAAGGAAGAATCTATTCGAGTTGGAAATGAGAGATATTTTGTTACACCATAGAGAATTATTTTGTTCTTGCGCCCCAAACACTTTCCATGAGACATCAGACCAATCAGTTACGTAATGTAATTTACTAATTCCTAACAAGAGGTTCATTCTTTTTACTTGAACTCTCTGGTCCGATTATGGATTTGGTAATCAATGAAATAAAAAACCATGAATTTCATTCATGGTTTGGGTCGTAGATCAATGGTCAATCCTGGTAGAAGGTTCCGTCGGAACAATTATTTATTTCACAGGGTACTGAATCTCTTTGAAAAAAAAAAAGAAACAAAGTGTGGGAAAATGGGAAGACGATATTGGAACATCAATTTGGAAGAAATGATGGAAGCAGGAGTTCATTTTGGTCATGGTACTAAGAAATGGAATCCTAGAATGGCTCCTTACATCTCAGCAAAGCGTAAAGGTATTCATATTACAAATCTTACTATAACTGCTCGTTTTTTATCAGAAGCCTGCGATTTAGTTTTTGATGCAGCAAGTAGGGGAAAAAAATTCTTAATAGTCGGCACCAAAAAGAAAGCAGCGGATTTAGTAGCATCAGCAGCAATAAGGGCTCGATGTCATTATGTTAATAAAAAATGGCTTGGTGGTATGTTAACGAATTGGTCTACTACAGAAACAAGACTTCAGAAGTTCAGGGACTTAAGAGCAGAACAAAAGATGGGGAAACTCAACCGTCTCCCCAAAGGAGATGCAGCAATGTTGAAGAGAAAGTTATCTACCTTGCAAACATATCTGGGTGGGATCAAATATATGACGGGATTGCCCGATATTGTAATTATCGTTGATCAGCAAGAAGAATATACGGTTCTTCGAGAATGTGTCATTTTGGGTATTCCGACGATTTGTTTAATCGATACTAATTGTGACCCAGATCTTGCAGATATTTCTATTCCAGCCAACGATGATGCTATAGCTTCGATTCGATTGATTCTTACCAAATTAGCATCTGCAATTTGTGAGGGCCGTTATAGTTATATAAAAAATGGTTGATTATCTTATCATTAAGAAGAAGATTAGTTCGTTTTTGGTGAACTCTCTTTGTTGAAGTTTGAACTATGTTTTGAATATTGAATAATATTGAATAAAAAAGATAAAATGATTGGTGTTTTTTTATGTGATTTCTCAGGATCCTAAATATACGATTCATAACTGAAATTCATGAATTAACGTAGATGAATTGAAAAAGAGATGGTTGAATCAAAATCATTCCTTTTTTGAAGTTCGATTTCTGTTAGAGGACAATATGAATGTTATACCATGTTCCATTAAAACACTCAAAGGGTTATACGATATATCAGGTGTAGAAGTAGGCCAACATTTATATTGGCAAATAGGAGGTTTACAAATTCATGCCCAAGTACTTATCACTTCTTGGGTTGTAATTGCTATCTTATTAGGTTCAGTCATCATAGCTGTTCGGAATCCACAAACCATTCCGCCCGACGGTCAGAATTTCTTCGAATATGTCCTTGAATTTATTCGAGACTTGAGCAAAACTCAGATTGGAGAGGAGTATGGTCCTTGGGTTCCATTTATTGGAACGATGTTCCTATTTATTTTTGTTTCTAACTGGTCAGGTGCTCTCTTACCTTGGAAAATCATAAAGTTACCTCATGGGGAGTTAGCTGCGCCCACGAATGATATAAATACTACTGTTGCTTTAGCTTTACCCACGTCAGTGGCATATTTCTATGCGGGTCTTAGCAAAAAAGGATTGGGATATTTCGGGAAATACATTCAGCCAACTCCAATACTTTTACCAATTAATATCCTAGAAGATTTCACAAAACCTTTATCTCTTAGTTTTCGACTTTTCGGGAATATATTGGCTGATGAATTAGTAGTTGTTGTTCTTGTTTCTTTAGTGCCTTCAGTAGTTCCTATACCTGTCATGTTTCTTGGATTATTTACAAGTGGTATTCAAGCTCTGATTTTTGCAACTTTGGCTGCGGCTTATATAGGTGAATCCATGGAGGGTCATCATTGACTAACTTTCAAAATAGTCTTTTTGGAAGCTTATCCCAATTCAAGCAATGCGGGGGGTTCAATATAATCCACTGGGTTGGAGAAGAAAATGCAAATAGCTACATATATCTATGTAGAAAGGTAGATGATATTGAAGAATTTGGAAGAGAAAGAAGGGTTGGGGGTCCTACTACATATATGTAATGCCTATGAGTATCAATCCTTGTGTATGTTTCGAAGAATGGTTCCAGAATATGATTTAATAGAATAAAAAATGCAGGTGATTTACGTTATGGAAGAAAAAAAGTATATGCTATTTACTAGTTAGATAGGAATTACCCCTATCTATTTTTTTTTCTAGCCCACTGCATTTAGATGGATTCCCGTATCAGTCCTTTTTCTATTTTGTCTGTGATTGTGAATTGAATGATTGAATGAAAGAATAGAAGAGTTTATAAACAAGAAAATGCAATGACTAAAACCGTATACATATCTATTTACACGAAACTCCATCATGGGTAGAAAGGAAAAACGGTATATCGAAGTAGTTCTGACAATTCAGTAATATTCTGATTTCCATTTGGAGTTTTTAGCTACTTCGACCCGATAGATTTTAGTGATAAAGATCAAAAAATAAAAAATAAGTGATAAGTGTAGTAAAGTAAATAGTAAGTAAATAGTAAGTAAATAGTCAAAGTATAAGTAGATTAAGTACTAATTTATTGGTTGGTTGTATCATTAACCATTTCTTTTTTTTGGTGCGAGGAACTTACCATGAATCCACTTATTTCTGCTGCATCCGTTATTGCTGCTGGATTGGCTGTAGGGCTTGCTTCTATTGGACCTGGGGTTGGTCAAGGTACTGCTGCGGGCCAAGCTGTAGAAGGTATTGCGAGACAACCAGAAGCAGAGGGTAAAATACGAGGTACTTTATTGCTTAGTCTGGCTTTTATGGAAGCTTTAACAATTTATGGACTGGTCGTGGCATTAGCTCTTTTATTTGCAAATCCTTTTGTTTAATGTTGAATTTCATCGTAGAATCAAAATGTAAAGAAAAAAGGGGGCGAGCGGAGTGATACAAAAAGAACTCTGTTCTTTGTTAGTCCTATCTATAAGAGGAGAGCATATGAAAAATAGAACCGATTCTTTTGTTTCCGTGGGGCACTGGCCATCCGCTGGGAGTTTCGAGTTTAATACCGATATTTTAGCAACAAATCCAATAAATCTAAGCGTAGTGCTGGGTGTATTGATTTTTTTTGGAAAGGGAGTGTGTGCGAGTTGTGTATTTCAAGAATAGGTTGGATTTCACCGGCTGCACTTTCTTTATATTTATGTATTCTTTTTTATAGCAGAAATAGGAAAAAGGGTGCACAATCTCAACGAATTACTTCGGAATTGGATTTCATTCAGAAATCCTATGTAAGAACCATAGCATTTCGTGACTAATTGGTAAATGAACTTTGATTCTCTATCAACCAATAATGTTGAGGTCTTTTACATGGTTAAAGATAAATTGTTTGAAGTCCAGGCACAGCATAGCATGGTACTCTTTCTACCACTACGTTAGTACCGAAATGGGTTAAAAATGATAAAAATAAAAAAAGGAAGAATTGGAAATTTATCCGATGTAGAACACTCATATGGATAAACTTATTTGAACCATTTACTGGAAAGATGGGTATCTTCCCCTCCTTTTTTTATCCACTGCCGAATCGACGACCTATGTATTGTATAAAAAAAGAAATTTTTGGAATTTTGTTCTTTAAAATCTTTTTTTTTTAAGTTTTAAAGAACAAATAAAGAAACAACTTTGCTGACAATTTTTGATTTTTTGTCTGGTCTGAAGAGTCCTCTTAAGATTCTGATGTTAGATCAGTTTCGATATCCTTGAATACGAACAGAAAAGAGAGGATAGGCTCATTCCATTCAAAGATATGGGAATGCCCATCAAAGAAAAGAGAAAAGAAACAATTGAGCGTGAGAGCCAAATGAATCGAAAGATTCATGTTTGGTTCGGGAAGAGATATGATAGTTGTGAAATGAATGGAAAGATAATCTACTTTCATTAAATGATTTATTAGATAAGCGAAAACATAGGATCTTGAATACTATTAGA